CAAGGCCAAAACATGTGTGCCGGGCGTGCGACCCATCAACCTACTAGCAATAGGGGAGAAAACATAGCATGTCGCAACAAAAGCTTGATTCGAGGCCTCAGCAAAACAAAACACTGCCGTCTGTTTCAAAAACAAAAGCCCCTTAGCGCCCCGGGACGGGAGTGGGGGACGGCCCTACGCGCAGGCAACAGCAGCACCGGCTCTACGAAGTCAGAATCGAATCTTTCTGTTGGCTTTCCCAATTCATTCGTGAATAAGAATTCAAGGTTCTGAAAGAACTCGCTTCTAGCGGCTTCGCCTGCTTCTTATTATGTTATGGCGGGCGTGGCGGAAATGAACGAAAAGCGATATGAACGTGCTATTTTCAAATCGATTGATAGATAGCCTGATCTGTTCTGATAGATCGAAAGAGTAGGAATGGATAGAGAGGGAATGCATCAATAATAAGGGGAAATCCACTATTTCTATCTATTGATGAGACACCCATCTATTCTTGATCCATCAGAAATAAATAGATATGTATCTGATGGAGTCTACTACATCGTACGTAGAACGCCCAAGCGCTTTTTAGGCCAGCTCAGTCAGTTCTCTTATCCATCGGTCCTCATGGAGGGAAAAGCCAAAATGTAGTTGTGTTGTTGTTCGCCGCCTCGACGCATTCCCTTCTCTCCCCGGCATCGTCCCACACAGAAAGAAAGAGCGCAGAGCCCCGACCCGACCTGTAGGTCCGCTAACGTAAAGCGAGGAGTTGAGCCTGAACTGGCAAACCGAAGTCACTTTCGGAACCATACTTCCTACAGCTAACACGTGTCCAGTCCAGCGGGAACGCGCAGCGCAAACGAACGTGAGTTGCTATACCGAATCCCCCGCTGGCCATCGGGGACCAAGTGGGAAAGCCATGATCCGCAGGGGAACGGATCACTCATTCTTCCATTGGGGACAGGTGCACGAACGACAACTCCAAACGTCACACATCCGTCGCCTACCTACCCTTTAGGTGGCACCAGCGAGATCCAGCTAAGGTAAGGAACTTCGTATCGCGGCTGCTCCACTCCGCCGCGGTCTCATGAACTGAACTTCGTTGCCTTCCCGCGCGCGAAGCGAATGGGCGCTGTGCTGCGGGTCAGTTTCGGGGCGGGGGGCGAATAGAGACCAGAAGAATGATTCATTTGGATCGACGAGCTTTTTCAGCCCCAAAACTAAGAATTAATGGAATGTCTGTCTATCCATGAATATCTATTCTGTCTGTATATCTAGGGGATCCCTTTATACATATTAAATTTTTTTATGGCATGATCGCCTAGCTGTAGCCGCATATCAGCTGCGCTCAATATGCGGGATTTCTGTTGGATCAGATCTTTCGCTTTGACGGAAGCTTTTGGACCTAGCGAAAAGGACTTTAAGCCTTCGCGCAAGCAAGCGCGAGAGAAGCAAGCAAAGTAGAAGCTTTGCCAGAAGCAAGACGAGGAAGCGGAGCTGTCGTATAAGCCACCCGACCGACTGAAATACAACAGTCGCGACCTACTTTGATTCAAAACTAAGGGCGAAGGGTCCAAAGGACACGCAAACGGCTTTCTATCATAGTTGCAAGGGGTCCAAACCTTAAGTACTTAAGTAGCAAAGGCTGCTTTCGGTTGGTTTCATAAGGGGGCTGTTCACTACAAGCTATCGGCGCTGTCTTAGATTGAACGGCAATAAGATAAGTCGACGTTCAATCTTCTAAGGCGGGTTTCCGCGGAGAACGGAATAGTATTCGTGTCCAAAGCCCTAGCTTCTAGAGTTCGTTGCTTTTCCCAGGCCGGAGAAGGGCTTATACTGCTCGGCTTTGTTTGATATGTTCATTCGGCACTAATACAAACTATAACTACATAAAAATGGAAGGGCCACTATAGAAGCTAGAAGTAGCCTATAGTAGAGTAGTCGGCCTAACAAAAGCGTCACGACAACATAAAATTTCCCGTTTGAATGTAATCTTAAGTAGGGGGCTTAGGCCGCCCGCCTACCAATCAAAGAGGCTGAGAGTAAGCGTAAGCTCACCCGTAAGCTCTTCGAGCTTCCCTTCATTCGCTTCGCGGGAGCCGCACAGCGCATAGCTGGAAGTCAGAGGGCCCATACTACCTGCCTAACCCCTCGCGCCGAGGGACCGTAGATCGGAAGCGCCTTCTAAACCACCCCATTCATCCGGGAAGGGAAGGGGCCTATGTATTTGCGTGACCCCTGCAGATTTTACCCTATCTACACCCGGAGCCAATCCCCTATCGGTCCTGCCGCCACGCCGCAGAACGGGAGCTCGTGTGGAACCTTTTATTTCTGGCGTAACAGCGGTGGAACATAACAAAATATTACGGTCGCGTAACATAAGGGGCCGGAGGTACGGTAAACTCGGCCAAAATATGACACCCAAAGGGCCCGGCGCGCACAATCCTAATTTATCCGAGTCCGAGTTTACCCATTGCACTTCGGACAGCCGTCCGTAGCATCATAAGGAGGACCCCCTTTCGAGGAAAAAAAATGGTAAGGTACATAGGAGGCTGGTCTTTCTCAACGTGGTGTATAGCACGAAAAACCTTTCGATACAAGAAAGGGCCGTTCACATGAAAGAAGAGAAGAGAATCACTCCTTTCTTTCTTCTCTTCTTTCTCTTTCCCGAGGGGGAAAGAGAAATAGGGTCTTATGGAGGGAGGGGGGGAAAGGATTGGGCCTACCTATCCCGATAGGACCTCATAAAGGAACGGGAGCTGTTGAGAGGTTCCATATTGCCGAGCCGAAGGGCAGCACTTCTATACGCGATCGTAGTATGTCACGTCGTCTCGTCCCCGCTGCATTGAAGAGTACCTATGCACTATTTCCGGTTCACTGATAAGGAAGATAGAGTTGGGGTGGGGGTCTACGGTGTGATACTCAAGTATGACCGGGGAGATACATGCTAACTATGGGTAGGAAGCAGGAACCATTCTTTAATAAATTTCGGGGAGTTACAGATCTCTTATACTACTATCGATCGACAGAGCGGAACGACTAGAAAAAGAAGTGAAGTTAGAAAGCCGTATGATAGGTGGTAACTATCTTGTACGGTTCGGGGGGTAATCGGCGTACTCCGATCAGTGGGGGGGATCTTTGGCTCTATCGAACATACAGGGAATTGGAGGTAGCATTCTACCGATGTTAAGTCATGGACTGGTTCCTTCAGCCCTTTTTCTATGTGTTGGTGTTCTATATGACCGACATAAGACTCGACTTGTTAGATATTACGGAGGTTCAGTGAGCACCATGCCGAATCTCTCTACCATTTCCTTCTCTTCCACTTTGGCCAATATGAGTTCACCTGGTACTAGCAGCTTTATCGGGGAATTTCCCATCTTAGTAGGAGCTTTCCAAAGAAATAGCTTAGTAGCCACATTAGCTGCGCTTGGGATGATTTTAGGTGCGGCGTATTCCCTTTGGCTATATAATCGTTTGGTTTCTGGAAATTTAAAACCCGATTTCCTCCATAAATTCTCCGATCCAAATGGCAGAGAAGTTTCCATATTTATACCTTTTCTTGTTGGAGGGGCGACCGTCCGTTGAACTACCAAAGAAAAAAGGGTAAACCAATGTGATCATGACATTGTTGGTGCTTGCGATGGGACGGATGCGACTTCTCTCAGTTGGTTTGGGTGGCATAGCCCGTTGCAGAAGTCCCCCCTTTTTTTTGATCCATTTCTTTAGTTTAGTCTTTAGGGAGCCAAAGCTTGACTTTACTAATAAAATAAGGCTCGCGCAGGGGCGCTCACGTTTTTTGGCTGAGCCGTATCTTGGGACCGAGATAAAGAAAGGACGGGGGGCAACCATGCATGGTACTTCTCGCCCGTGTCTCCGAGGGACAGTTGAACGAGCGATTCATGAATGCTGCCGGGTTGGACGAGCCAATAACTCGAACGCGTTCGGTCTGTTTTTTGAGCAAGAATCACAGCGTTACCTTACCTTCACCATGATACGGACTCCAAGTTCTTATGGCAGAGCACGAGGAGATTTATCATCAATATGATGATGGGAATGGAAACCAGAAGCACGACCGGGGTCTTCGTGGTCCAAGATAATACATCAATAACAGTAACATAAGCATGAGACTTTTTGGTAGTACCGGTGAACCAGATGGCCGCGGCGATGGAATCTGGGACGGAGGACTCGTAGTATCTCTCTAGATCTGGCAAAAGTGAAAGACCCATTCGAATGAGGGCTAACCTGACCGCTGAGCCCACCCCGGCCTCGCGGGGCGGGCCCCCGTGGTTGCGAGCTGGAGCTGCCATAGCTTATGGCTCGAGCAATGGGAGGGGGGGCCCCAGCGGAGAGAACAGTAAGGAGAACGAGCGCTCCGCCGGGCGGCAGGAGCAGCGGGCAAGTGCTTGGTAGGCCAACAGCCCAGTGAACCGGGCGGGGCACGCGACGAAAGGGGAGCACACTGAGCAAGTACGATAAATTTTCCCCGCTCCACTTTATTAAAAGCAAGGACCACTACGGGAGGTCAAAGCAAGGTAGCTTGCTTACTCCGTGCTTGCGCTAAGGACCTATGTAAGTCGGGACTCGTCCCCGGTCAATATTGGATCAAAGAATAGGGGGCCGTAGCACTGACCTCTTTTTTTATTGATTCAATACAATAGGGGAAAAGATCATACAGTTCCCTACCCTCTCAACGGATCCTCCGCGCGCTGGGCATACCTCTTCTGTGCGTCTTTCTCGTGGCGGTAACAGAACAACAGGGAAAGACCCGGCGACCTGCCCAGGGCCCGAGGGCGAGCTTTATTTAAGAGAGAGTGGGGAGTGAATCGAAAGGCTTCCGTTTCCCTTCTTGGTTTTGGGGCTCTCGGGCTCCTCTCGATCTTATTCGTAGTTGGGAAAGGGGAAGGAGTCTAAATCGATGGACATTAATGAACCATCATTGATGGACGTTGCACATGACACGATCAATTCGACTCAAGGTCCGGCGCTAATAGAAGTAGCTGACTCTCCTAGTAGCGAAGGAAAAGGGCAGTACTTTTTTCCAAGCTACCTTGAACAGACTCTTAAAGGTTAGGTTACTACCTGCCTCTACGGAAGAGGTGTACTTTGTACCGCCCGGAGGTCATATAGATCGAAACCCAGAGCGATAAGAACGAAAGTTCTACCTACCCACAGCTACAACTACTGGCGCTTCAAAAGGCTTAGATTCTAAGGGCGCTACTGAAAGCCTTTTTTTAGGTCGGGGCCTCGAAAGCCTTTGGTACTTCGGTAGGGCGAGCAGCCCTTAAACCAAAAAATGGGTTCAATTGCATTGCCTTAGCGCAAGCACTAAGTAAGAAAGGTAGCTTCTCAAAGATTTGCCCAGCCCACGCAAGAACGCTCATGTCATGTCATATGGGAACTCATGGCCGGAAACAATCCTGGTAGGAATAATAAGAATCAAAGTCCAGGTTGGTTGGTGAGCCTAGTGATAGGAGACTATCTAGCTTGGTTCGGAGAGCACTTGTTGGGTTAAAGATTTTTTTGTCGCTAAATGTTACGGCCTAAATGCTGAACTATTGACCCTACTTGTTCGGATGGGTGTTCACCCCAAAGTCTTCCCGGATTGCATGCATACATCCGTAAGTAACTTAGTGCAACATGGCAAATTTCATTGAGAGGAATCAGCAAAGAAAAGAAAAACGGGTCAACATCTTAATGTGTATTTGAGGGCTGAGGAGTGTCCACACGAGTTCGTTGAGGTGGGAGTTTACTTGCTTACTTGTTAGAGTTAGAGTAAGGGATGAAATAGCTCGACCGTAGAGAGAGGGATTCTTAACTTCCAAATGAAACTCCATTTATAAAAATAAAAATATAGGGAACCAGAATCAATGCACAAATTGAAGGCAGACTTGACAGAAAAAAGGCCATTAGGAGAAGGGCCAAAAAAAAAGTATCCTGCATTTAATTTCCAAAACCTGTAGGAGTATTCATGATCAGAGATAGCACATCAGTACTCACAACCTCTCTAAGCTTATCAAGATTCCATTGACCCTCAATGAGATAATCAGCCACTAACTCATCCATATTGAAAAAATCAGTGGGAATAGTATTCAACTCCAAAAGAAGCCTGCTGCCAACCCAGAAAAAGTAAAAAATCTGAGACTTCTACCATTTCCAACCCTCCAAAAAAAACCCTGCTGCAAGACCTCAGAACCATAGAGAATACTTTTCCAGGTACTGGAAGAAGCAGAAGGAAACTCAGCATTAGGATCAAAGCTGCAAGTCCCGAAAAAGGACTTTTTCCTGAACATTGAAGCCCAAAGCCCTTGGTCCTGATTTGTGATCCTCCAACTAGCTTTAGCTAAAAGAGCTTGATTCATGTGACTCGCTTTTTTAATCCCAGGACCCCAAACTGCTTAGGTCTACAAACTTTGTCCCATCTAACCAAATGAGGTTTAGATTGAGTGCCCCCTTTCTATTGATTTTATTAATGTCCTCACAAGTTCCCACAGGAAGCTTAGCAGTCTGCATGGTGTAGATAGGTACTGCGGATGTCACAGCTTGAATCAAGGTCAATCCACCTGCCATAGATAAGAGCTGACTTTTCCAAGTGGCTTGAACTTTGTCCACAACTGCCCGCTTTGGTGACTCTGGATTGTACCAGAGGAACTCTAAGGAATGAGAAGTCAAGGGAGAGCCACATATATTGCGGATTTCAATAGCAAGACCATCATCCGTATTTGGAGAACAATAAAGGCTAGACTTATCAAAGTTTACCTGTTGACCAGAGGCTTTACAAAATTCATCAAGGCAATTTTTCATGATGGAAGCTTGTTGCTTAGAGGCCTCCCAATAAGATCATCTGCAAAGAAAAGGTGTGAGATCAAAGGTCCAGATCTCGCAGCCCTAACAGCCCTCCACTGCTTCCCCAAGACCTTATGAGAAATTAAATGACCATGCAAAAAAAAACTAGAATATCCTATGTCTAGGACTCTTCTTGATTCGTAGGAGAAAGAAAGTCCCGTGCAAGAACCAGAATTCCCCCTTTCACCCGCTTTGCCGGGCTATCCCACAAAGATCCATAATAGGAAAGATAGATCAAGAAAGAACGTAGCCTCGGCCACCGTCGAAGTTTAGTAGTCTTTTCCAGGAAGCTGAGAATTGTTAGGAAGTCTTTACATCTCCTGAGTTGTTCTAATGCAAGGGTGAGCGAATCCAGCTAAATTGGAGGCCAGCTTAGCTTCTTGCCAAAAATAGAGACCAGCAGAGCAACCTATCCGTATTAGTCAGGCAGTGAAAGCAATAACAGAATTTCCCGTAGTTGGATCATCCAGTTTCTCATTCTCATGCCATCGGTACACTAAAAAATAGGAATTTGTTTAATTGGTCTGAGATGTCCTTATCTTTCTATCCTGGTTAGAACATGGGGCATTAAAGCGCCTGGCAAGGCTTTCTAAAGTAAATCCACTGAATGAGCTGATCTCGCCAGCTCTATCTGAGTAGTTTGGTTGGTCAGAGGCACGAACAAGTGAGTTTGGCGTTATGTTTTGGGTAGCTATAAATAGGAGCATTCTTTCTTTCGTAGTCGGTAGGGTGAGCGAACTGCCTCCCGTCTCACTTGCTGCATCTGCTGCTATTGGTATTGATATAAGGGGTACAACTGGCCTTCTTCTGACAGGTTGAATCTTAAAAGACTACGGCATGACAAAGCAAACAAAAAGATAGAAAGGATCCGCCAAAAATGATAGAGAAGAGAAGAAATAGGCTCAGACGCACCCCATCCATCCATACGACACGATAGCTTCAGCAAAGAGTAGAAGAGCTATCATACGTTGAGTCTCAATGTAGGCGGTTTGCCTTGCTGTTTCTTTGTCTCGAGGCAACGAAGTAGCTGAAACGAAGGGTAGTTTACTTGCCTGGCTCCAATAGTTCTACTAAGCTATCAATAGAAGGTTATGAAAAAGAGGGTTTTGTAACGAGTGGAACGGGTCTTACTAGCGGCTTAGCCTTGTCTGCTGTGTGGCAAAGCAAATAATAGATCTTGGCCGATCTTTCATAACCGATATTCGACCTGCGCATAAGAGACACAAATGCGCCCTTATCCAGAGAGAATCCTTGAGGCGGAACTTCCGAGGCCAACAAAGAAGACAAATACCTCTCCTTAAAGCAAACAGGCTACTCCCTCGGTACCATACTTCTAGTGACCTCGGCACCTTTCTTCTATCGATTCTGTCATTACCAACCCTTGCCATTTAAAGTAGTATGATTTCAACTGCAAAAAGGAAAAAAAGAACGCGCTGCACGCGACCTGTGAGCGACTAAGGGTTTCTGTTCTGGTCTGGGGCCGCCGTCACGGTGGTTTCCGTCCGGTTTTCTGGTATTTCTGAGTTCAAAATCCTGTTCTCGTCGTGTGAGTTGGCTTGGAATGGCTTATTTCTCTCCAGGAGAAGAAGGGCGGCACCGAAGAAAGTAAAGGTGTTCGAGCGAGAGTTCCGTGTGAAAAGGGGCCGAAGGCGAAACAGTGAAGTGGGGCTATCTAATGAGATGTCTACTACTACTGGTCTTGTTTCCATATCATCCATGGCTGAAGAAGAGGACTTGGCTTGGATTCGAGGGCGAATCCTTCTCAAAATGATGCGGAGCAGTTCCTAGAGAAATTGGATCGGCGCAAGCATCCACCAATGCAATGTCAAAAAGACATTAAATCGAACTTCTTTTTAAAGGTTCTTGTCTTTCCTTTTTCATCTTGAAACGAGAATCAATAAGGGGAGATGCCATCTGTTGCGAGCAAGCGAAGAGCCGGACATCACTTCGTCCCCTTTCATAGTCTCTTTCTTCACGTCGAGCTACTTCGCCCTTTAGTACCATAGGTTCTGAAAGAAAGGTGTGTGACTCCCCATTTACTAAGAGGCTGCCGTTTGTTCTCATTGATTCGACTCGAAAGACAAAGGAACTATTCTCATTCCCAGAGGTTGGTGTCCCGAAGCAAAGGTAGGTGGTCAGTAAACCATGCATAAAGTGAGGCTACGGATACGGAGCCCCTCAATTAAGCCGATTTGGGCACCGGAGAGAAGGACCTAAGTTGGAGCGTTCCATTGAGCTGGTTGAAGTATTCCTTTTATGACTACGACCCCGCCCGCCATGTGTGGAATACCTATTAACATCTGATCAAAGCATAGATGGCTTCTGGAGCATCAAAATAGGCATCGAAAGACGGTACTTTAAGGAGAGACATAAGCTTTACGACGCGAGTCGCTCAAGTTTGGATAGAAAGGTGGGGCGAGAGGTTACATTCGATTAAGAACGAAAAGAGAGAGATGGGAACTATCGAACAGAGTCTACTTTCCTGGGAATTTGAATAGGAACCTAGATTTCAATCATAATTCGACATTACTTCGAAACCTCTCCCCAATGGTCGAGCAACTAAACTACCTTCATTCGGCGCAGTGTTGTGACTTTAAAAGCCGAAGGTTGGGAAAGTTAGGGATCCACACGGGTTGAACGAAGAGAGGAGAGAGAAAGACGATCGAGTCTACTTTCTCGTGGTTTAGAGAGGAAAAACTATGCGGCTCATCATCTGATTCAACTTACCTTCTTTTTTTGCTGTTCCATTACTACATGTAAATCACCACTTTTGGTATCTTTCGTCCCTTAGTAGGTTTGGAAAATCTCCCTAGATATTTGCCAAACCGCACAATTGGAAGGGAAAGTGCCAGGGAATCACGCAAAGCATTCGGGCAGTTGGCACTAAAAAACAAAGAACTCTTCTCAAAATTCACAAGTTGACCCGGAAAAAAGATCCTTAACGCAGTTTACTTCCTCCCTGTTAGCCTTACAGAACAGAATAATATTGAATCATCGGCAAACAAAAGATGCGAAATGGCGGGGATCCTAATAAACCGACTCTTTTACCGGTTCCTATATCTTTGACTCGTCGGGGGCTCCCGCGGACCATTCCACCTTTCTATAGGTCGATGATCCGATCTGGAGGTCCGAAGGTGGTGAAATGTTACTTATCTTTCTTCTCTTTGTATAGGATCATTCTCCTAGCAAAACTAATTGATAAGACAACATTTTCATCGATTGTGACTCCTGTTCAGGACATGCATCGTGTCTATTCAACGATATCGCGGATGAAGGAAAATGTGGTGCCCTTGTTAGCCCGGTACATCCCATGGTTTCGACGCATACTATTATACCAAGGTATGTCGTGGGAACCAACCTGGAAGACCGTTCCAACTATGTCACAGGCTAACGAGAAGCTTAAGTCAGGAGCCTCTCAACTTGGGCCCAAGTTTCATGGACCTTATAAGTCCTGTTTCCCATGCCTGATGTTTGAGATGTCAGGCTTATGCGTTCCTCGTACAGTTTATTCACTCGTACGGTGAACAGTGGTCCTCTGGCATATTGTGGCCATCTCGGGTTCGCTTCGCGGGGGACAAGAACAAAAAAATGTTCTCGGGCTCTGATCTGGACTATTACGAAAAATATATTGGTCCATCACTGCCCCACCCGGAGCAACTCGAGATTCCGCCTGTAACTGGTCGTCTAGGTCAGACGATTGAGCAGGGCACCCAGAGGGGGGTATTCGCCATTGCCAATTACATCAATCAAAGACTTCTGAAGCCAATCATGGACTGGCTTCAGAAGGTCTTGCGACCTTTGCCGATGGACGGTACCTTTAACCAGCAGCGACCTCTTGATCGTCTAATTGGGTCGACATGTTGTCACTGCTTTGATCTTAAGTCAGCAACCGATAGGTGGCCGTTATCTTTAATGTTCGAAGTTATGTGTCACATGTTTGATCGCCGTTTCGCGCCGGGAGTTGTCAACTCTGCCCTAGGTGCAAACATATTTGATGTGCCCTTCGTTAAGAAGAAGAGGTCATCAGTATCCTTTGTGACCGGGCAGCCACTGGGGTACTACTCCTCTTGGCCTCTGTTCGCACTCACTCATCACTTTGTGGTGTGGTGGTGTGCGCAGCAGGTTCATCCTGGTCGACGCTTTGATAAGTACGCAGTGCTTGGCGATGACGTCATAATTTGTGACGATCTCGTCGCTGAGAAATACAAGGAGGTCCTGGATTTCCTTGAGGCCAAGATTTCTGTACATAAATCGTTGATCTCGCATTCTGGGACTGGGGAGTTTGCTAAGAGATTTTGTGTTCGGGGTCTGGCGGTCGATTTGTCGCCGGCCTCAGCACAAGCCCTAACTAACTTTTATCATCCTTATGGCCTTATGGCTATAAATGATAGGTATCCGGTACGCAGGGTTTGGTTTCAACCCTGTGCAGGATAGGTGGTATGGATTATAAATCTATTAGTAAGATAGACCACCACTTGAGCCATAAATATAGCAGGCTCAAGACCATGTATGATCGGCCGCATAAGTCCTCCCCTTGCCGTAATATGGAATGGTGGTTGGGACGGGGTCGCCCTCTCGATCCTTATGCTTGGATTGACTACCTTCGGGAGTTTTCCAAACCTCGAGATCTCAAACTGGCACCTGAAGAGTGCTATTTGCACTTCAAGGTTCAAGAATTCGAGGAATACTCAACTCGTCGTCAGTGGGTATCGGGGTGGCTCAAGTATGTGAAATAGTGCTACGGTACTGCTCTGTCGCCAGATGTCACCATAGACTTTTTTTTTAATGCCCCTGTAGTATCGAATGATTTTCTTGTTAGATCGACGGATCCCAACTTGGTCCGTTTCGGTCTAATGTGGAAGCTTTTTGATATGATAGCGCTCCATAATAGGGCGCCGTCTAAGGTCGGTATACTGACTCCTGGGCGCTACAGTGGTGAAGGATTTTGGCTTCTTGGCGGAGTCGATGGTACAGAATTCTTAGTCTGGTCCGTGGACCTAACACAGCCCCGGGCTGGGAATGGGGATAGTTCAATTTTTACTTCCCCAACAATTGACCATCGAGTATAAGACTTTTGGCGTCGCTGATCGTCAAGTCGTTGTGGACTATGTTCGAGTAGCTAGACCTAGAAAGAATGACAAAGGTGTATCCGCGGGGACGGAGAAAACTCCGTCTTCACGACGGGGGGGGGGCTGTCCATAATGTAGTAAGACTGCGTGGTTAGCAGTCTTACACCCTGAAAAAAAAAAGAAACGATTTATTGCGTAGATCCAATCAAAACACGACTTGGGAGGTTTTCATAACTCTAACAAGTAAGCAAGTTCTTTCAGAACCTTGTACAGTTTCATATGAATTTGCTATCTAATCTTCGTTTGCCTAGCTGCCGATTGCGAGAACTTCCAGCGCTAAGGAAAGACGGAGATAACTCTATCCTAGCTACGCTACCCGAAGTAGAGAAACCTAAAAATAACAGAATCCCTGCCAAAAGCCTCACCTCGGTAAACCTTTTGAATACAGATCGTCGAGCCGCCGACAACTCCCAGGGTTCACTAAAACAGGGGTACTCCGCGAAAGACTATTGAGTGACCTGTCGAGCTGATCCGACACCAAGTGGGCCGCACCTCTTTTGACTCAATATGAAACAAAAAGGTGTTCCTTTAACCCCGAAAGTAGTC